AGTACTGTAATGTGCCTCCCCATGGGTGTCTGGTAACCATGTATGTAAGGGTATAATCGGCGATTTGACAGCAAAAGCAATAAAAAATCCAATATAAAAAATTATTTCCAGTGCTACAGGATACGATTGATTAACTGATGTTTCAAAATTTAATGTTGGTTCATTAGAACCATATAAACCAATACCCAGAACTCCTATTAATAAAAAAACAGAAGCTCCCGCAGTGTACAAAATAAATTTTGTAGCTGAATACAAACGTTTCTTTCCGCCCCACATGGATAGAAGTAGATAAACGGGAATTAATTCTAACTCCCACATGATGAAAAAAAGTAAAAGGTCTTGAGAAGAAAATGGTCCTATTTGACCGCTATACATTGCTAACATCAGGAAATGGAATAATCGGGAATCTCGAGTAACCGGCCGGGCCGCTAAAGTAGCTAAAGTAGTGATAAATCCTGTCAGTAAAATAGGTCCTATAGAAATTCCATCTATTCCCAATCTCCAGTAAAAATCAAAAAAATGGATCCATTTATAATTCTCTGTCAGTTGGATTAATGGATCGTCCAATTGGAAATGATACCCAAATGTATAGGTTATTAGAAGGAGTTCTATTATGCATATACAAATAGTATACCACCTAATTACCTTATTCCCTCTATGAGGGAGAAAGAAAATTAAAGACCCCGCAGATATTGGCAAAACTACAACTATCGTTAACCAAGGAAAATCATTCGTGGTAAAAACAAGATACACTTGGACCAGAAAAACCCGCGCTCAAAATAATAGATTTTGGAGCGCGGGTTTTTGGTGGTAAAAAAAAAAATTAAATATATTCAAGTAAGGTTTTCTGAAACGTATCAATAAGCTAGCCCCATACTTCGAGTTGTTTCATGCCATAAATAAACTCGAACACTCAAGAAATCCGTTGGACAGGCGGATTCACATCTTTTACAACCGACACAGTCCTCTGTTCTTGGAGCAGAAGCAATTTGCTTAGCTTTACACCCGTCCCAAGGTATCATTTCTAATACATCCGTGGGGCAAGCTCGGACACATTGAGTACATCCTATACACGTATCATAAATCTTTACTGAATGTGACATTGGATCTATAAATTTTTTAAACATCCTAAATTTTCGATCTAGTAAATTTATAAATGAATCATATATTTAGACACCAGATGAATCAATGATTTACCAGACTTTTTTTAATCAATCTACTTCTGGACCGACTCATGTAAGGGAGCCAAGATACTTTGATTTCTTACTTTTTCGCAAACACGATCATACATTATGCATAATACATGCTAATTCGGATTTCTGAATATTCTAATTTATATGATTAATACTACTTATTCAACAAATTCGATTGATTAATCCGAGTTGATTTTCTGTTACGATAAATTGACGAAACAATAGCAGGTCCAATAGCTGCTTCAGCGGCGGCAATAGCTATAACAAAAATTGAAAAAATATTGCCTTTTAATTGGCGACTATCAAAAAAATCAGAAAATGTTACAAAATTTATATTAACCGCATTCAGTATAAGTTCAAGACACATAAGGGCTCTAACCATATTGCGGCTTGTGATCAATCCATAGATACCGATAGAAAATAAGTAGGCACTCAAAACAAGTACATGTTCGAGCATCATTGACCAACTCCTTATCAATTCAATTTTGATTCATTTCAATATAATATGAACAACAGTTCAACGGATTCAATTGACTAGAATCTAAAAAGTACGGAACAAATAACTAGATTGGTAATAGATCGAATAAAATAATTTCTATTTTCGACATAAAAAATCTTTAATTAGAATTGAAGAGAAATAGATGTGATAACACAGAATGCAGTTTCATTTGGATTGCTGTTGCCAATTCTATAGATTTAAGAGTTATTACTGGCGCGCCACAGCGATTGCACCTATCAAAGCGGCTAGAAGAATTATTGAAATGAATTCAAAGGGAAGAAAGAAATCTGTTGATAAATGAATTCCAATTTGTTGACTATTACTTATCAAATCTTGCTCTATAATCTGGTTTGATCTTGTAGTCCAAATAATCCCGTACCATGACGTATCCGTAATAGTACTCATTAGTAAAACAAAAATACTTGTACAAACCAGTAAAGTAACGCCATCCCCAACGGTCCAAAGATTCAAATCTTTGTAATATTCTGAACCATTCATGAACATCACAGCAAATATGATTAAAACATTTATAGCTCCCACGTAAATAAGGAGTTGTGCAGCAGCTACAAAATAAGAGTTTAATAGAATATAGAATAAGGATATACAAACAAGGACGAGTCCCAATGAAAAAGCAGAATAAATTGGGTTGGTAAGTAATACTACTCCTATACCTCCTAATATAAGACCTGATCCCAGAAAGACTAAAAGAAAATCATGTATTGGTCCAGGCAAATCCATTATATGTAAAAAAAGAGATAAAAATCGAAATGTTTTTCATGACCTTATTGAGACTCGACCAGAAAATTTTTTTTATGATTTATAATCAATTCCTAATTGAATGAAATCCTCAGGGATGTGACTTAATGTGGGTACAGATATTGGACTAATTTAATTCTTGCTCTGAAAGAGTAATTACAATCAGAAACTATATTTCGAAATAATTATATATATTACTCGATTTTCAATCAAAATTAAGACGTTATTATTACCAACTAATGAATAGTTGGGATTTGTAGGGCGTGACCAAACAAAAGAAACCTTAGTACTTAGTAATTCGAAAATTTTCTTTAATCAAGGGATTTACTTCTTTTTTATTTGAGGAGAATTCAAAATTGTTCGAATTGTATAATCGTCAATTACTGATATTGGTAAACGCCCCAAAGCAATTTGATTATAATTTAATTCGTGACGATCATAAGTAGAAAGTTCATATTCTTCAGTCATTGATAAACAATTTGTTGGACAATACTCAACGCAGTTACCACAAAATATACAGATTCCAAAATCAATACTGTAATTAAGCAACCGTTTCTTGCGAATATCAGTTTCCAATTTCCAATCGACGACGGGTAGATCTATAGGACATACACGAACACATACTTCACAAGCAATACATTTATCAAATTCAAAATGGATTCGACCGCGGAAACGCTCCGCGGTTATTAATTTTTCATAAGGATATTGAATAGTTACAGGTAAACGATTTGCGTGGGATAAAGTAATCATGAAACTTTGACCAATGTACCTTGCAGCTCGTACTGTTTGTTGACCATAATTCATGAACCCAGTTACCATAGGGAACATATCGTGAATATATATGAATAATTTGATGTTTGTTTATTTCTCTTGTTTAAGCCAAGTTGTGAATATCATATTCCTTTACAGTGAAAAGAGTTGGAAAGAAGTTGTTAATAATAGATTACCGAGAGAAATAGGTAAAAGAAATTTCCATCCAAGATTCAACAGTTGGTCCATTCTTAGCCTAGGTAAAGTCCATCTTGTTGCGATAGGAATGAACAAAAACAAATAAGTTTTAGCTAATGTAATAAAGATACCAATTGTCGCCCCCAAAACTCCATATCGTTGATTTATTTCAAAAAGATCCGAAACAAATATATACGGAATAGAGATATTCCAACCGCCCAAGTAAAGAACTGTTACAAATAATGACGAAACTAATAGGTTTAGATAGGAAGCAACGTAAAATAAACCAAATTTGATCCCTGAATATTCGGTTTGATAACCCGCTACTAATTCTTCTTCCGCTTCTGGTAAATCAAAAGGTAATCTCTCACATTCTGCTAGGGAAGAAATTAGAAAAACGATAAACCCTATAGGTTGACGCCACAAATTCCATCCCCAAAAACCATATTTTGATTGCGCCTCAACTATATCAACTGTACTTGAACTATTAGATAATCATAGTCGGTGGTACCATCACTGTTTCCATCGCTATTCCAAAACCGTACATGAGATTTTCACCTCATACGGCTCCTTAAGGGCCATAAAAAAATCTAAGGACCGGGCCGTTTTATCTTGAGCTGCTTGGTTATAAGATAGATAAGATTAAAATCTATCATACGGTCCAAAATTAGACCAATCGAATTCTGTCTGTTATGTTTTAATAATTCTTAAAAAAAATTAATATTAATAATTAATAATAAAGAATACGCAAAAAAAGTACTTCTGAATTGATCTCATCCTTTCTTTAAAAATTTACATAATCATTTAAATTTTTCTTTGTTGAGTAATAACTTGATTCTTCAATAAAATACTCCTTGTAAAAAAATAAATAACCCATCATTTTCACTTACGAAAAAAAAATTATACAGTACATTAATCCATGAATTATGACACGAATTGTATCGATATAAATATGGATATAGGAAAAAAAGAATAAAAAAGATCTTTTTTATTCTTTTGTATTCCTTTCGATTTTTTCGTTCCTATTCTTCTTTCTGTTTCTGAAAAAGGGGGACTTACAAAAAAAAAAGGATTATTTCGTTCCCAATAGTCATTTATTTAATCGGCGTATAGGAGCATACTCTGGATCGGAATCGTGGGGAGTACTGCCTGATCACTTCTACAAATTTAAAGCCCCAATTAGTATTCTTTGTGTATTATGTAGAAATGTCTACTTTTGGATAATTTACATAATCTCCATTACTAATCCTTTGCGTATCTTGGTGTTTCTACCTATCCACTCGTTTTTGTTCAATCGCCCTTTATGGTAATACATGTATGAAATATGGTAATACATATATGAAAATGCATACAAACGATAGTGAAAACTCAATACGGTTGATCTTTTGAGCCCGCTTCAAGTCAGGATGACTAATCAACCTATCTTGGGGTAAACGGTATCTTCTGCTTCTGTTTATTTCCGCTCAACTCTCTAACTCTTATACATAGAAAATGAGACTCAATATCTTTACTGCGAATTTATATAAAAGCTGTTTTCTTTCACTCATACAACTATCTGATTTAGTTCATCAATCCGAATAATGAATAAAAAATGAAGATATCTACTCAATTCATTCTACCCCTTTTCCTAGAAAGAAAATAATATATAGGAAGAAATAGAGAAAAATTGATGTCTCAACGAATCACACGTAGAGATATTGATAACACACATAAAGTTAATGGTATTTCATAACTAATTGATTGAGCAGCAGCTCGTAGACCACCTAAAAAGGAATATTTATTATTTGACCCGTATCCTGACATAAGAAGTCCAATAGGAGCAATACTGGAAATGGCAATCCATAAAAAAACACCGATATTGAGATCCGCTAAAACAAGGTGATAGCCAAAAGGAACTACTGAATAACTTACTAAAATTGATATGACTGCTATGGATGGTCCGATACTGAATAAACGAGTATCTCCTCTCGATGGAAGAAGATTTTCTTTGAAAAGAAGTTTTGTCCCGTCTGCTAGAGCTTGGAGAACTCCCAAAGGACCGGCGTATTCAGGTCCAATACGTTGCTGTAGCCCTGCGGATATTTCTCTTTCTAACCATACAATTACCAGTACACCTATTGTGATTCCTAATACAAGAGTCAAAATCGGAATAAGGACCCATATAATTCCATAGACCTCTTTTAAAAACTCCAATCTAGAAAAAGAGTTGATATCTTGTATTTCTGTCAGATCAATTATCATTTCAACGATCAACTTCTCCCATAATGATATCTATACTACCGAGTATCGTCATAATATCAGCCAATTTCATTCTTTTAACTAACTGAGGAAGAATTTGCAAATTGATAAAACCCGGTGGGCGAATTTTCCATCTCCAAGGAAAACCACTCTGATCCCCTATCAGAAAAATTCCCAATTCTCCTTTTGGGGCTTCGACTCTCACATAGAGTTCTTGTTTCGGTAATTCAAATGTAGGAGAAGGTTTTTTACTAATAAATCGATATTCAAAATCATTCCATTGGGGATTCTTTTCTCTATCAAAGTATCGGATTTCTAAATTCTCATATGGCCCTCCCGGAATTCCTTCCAGAGCCTGTTGAATAATTTTTATGGATTCTGTCATTTCACCTATTCGGACTAGGTAACGAGCTAACGAATCTCCTTCTTTTTGCCACTGTACTTCCCAATCAAATTCGTCGTAACACTCATAATGATCAACTTTCCGAAGATCCCATTGTGTTCCGGAAGCCCGGAGCATTGGTCCTGATAAACCCCAATTTATTACTTCCTCTGTACCAATAATGCCTACTCCTTCAACTCGTTCTAAAAAAATAGGATTCCGTGTAATAAGTTTTTGATATTCAGCGATTCCTGTTAAAAAATAATCGCAAAAATCCAAACATTTATCTATCCAGCCATGAGGTAGATCAGCAGCCACTCCTCCGATACGAAAAAAATTATGCATCATTCTCATACCGGTAGCAGCTTCGAATAGATCATATATTAATTCCCTTTCTCGGAAAATATAGAAAAAAGGCGTCTGTGCACCAATATCTGCCATAAAAGGACCGAGCCATAGCAGATGAGAAGCTATACGACTCAACTCCAACATAATTACTCTGATATAGCTGGCTCTTTTAGGTACTTGAATATTTCCCAACTGTTCCGGGCCATTTACGGTTATTGCTTCTGTGAACATAGTAGCTAAATAATCCCAACGCGTTACATAAGGCAGATATTGTATAATTGTTCGGTTTTCCGCAATTTTTTCCATCCCTCGGTGTAAATAGCCCAATATTGGTTCACAGTCAATCACATCTTCACCATCTAGAGTAACGATGAGTCGAAGAACACCATGCATTGATGGGTGCTGGGGTCCCATATTTACTACCATGAGGTCATTTCTTGTAGCTGGTATATTCATAGGTTTTTCCTCGATTCAGTCTTTCATGAATTGCTGAAAACTAAAATAAGTTCATTAAAATTCAAGATCTAATAAATCAAATAATTCAAAACAAACTGCTTTTTCAAATTAGCGAGTTTTTGATTCCCGAATATCCAACTGATTAATTAATTCTTTATAACATATTCTATTTTTCTTTGACAAATAAGATAGCAGCCGTTGGCGTTTTCCCAAAATTTTACGTAGGCCTCTCTGAGATAAATAGTCTTTTCTGTGCAATTCCAAATGTGAAGAAAGTTTTCGTATCCTGTTGGTGAGGCTGCGTATTTGAAATTCAACAGATCCCGCTTTTTCTTCTTTTTCTTCTTGCGAAATAACCGAGATGAATGAATTTTTTGCCATAAAATGAAATCTGTCCCCCCCCCACTTTTTCCTATCCTTTTTTTAGTGTTAGGTAGTTTTATTGATCAATAATAATAATGCCATTCAGTTTAATTTAGTATACACAATATTTTTAACAAAATTCCAAATTTGATCAAATAAAATTGTATTCGAATAGGTATACCAAAATCTTCTTTTCGGTACTCACAAAAGATAAAAATGTATTTAGACCTAAAATAGAAAAAAAGAAGATTTTGGTGATCATTTATAGATCTAATTGATATGTCAATGAATCTTGTATCATAATGGAATGTAAGGCAATGCATGTGTGCATTTCTTTGTTTTCATAGATCATGCTACGGGAAATATAGGAAAAACAAATCTACCATTAACTAACGAATTTTTAATCGCGGATACATATGTATCCTTACCAGACTAAAACGACTGCCATTATTGGTATCAAACCAATATCGATTCATACAAGCTAAATCTTCGAATCGATAATTAGGCCAAAGAAAGAACTTTAATTTAATTAGTTTATTTGTGTCTCTTTTGCTTTTATCCAAAACTTGACTGTTTTCCTTCTTCCCATTACAAAATGCAGCATTTCTCGAATTAAAACAAATTAGAATTCTCAATTTTCTACGACGTCTAGGGGATAAAATATTTTCAGGAACAAACAAATCATAATGATTGTTGTCTCTATTTCCAGTCATTTTTTGAGATTTTGTAATGAATTCAGCAGAATTCTTGTTATCAACAGTGCTTTTTGCTAGGTACTTTTGATTTATTTCATGTTTACTCTTATGAACCAACGAAATACCTATGGCTTGATATATAATAAATTGTCCTTCATTTTTTATAGACAGACGGATTGGGTCGATAATCAATATTCCCTTTTTCATCAATTCTCTAAGAGTTAAATCTTTCTGAATCAGTAGAATATCCAGGCTCATTTCGCCCCTTTGAATAGAGGATATAGAAATTTCTCTTGGATTTATCAGTCTAAGCAGAAGGCAATATACTTTGATGTTATTGATCATTTTTTTATTTAAAACATCATCCCATCTCAATTGAAAACGCAAATACCTTTTTAGGAAGAAATCAAACTCCGCTTCCGTATTGTTCTTGTATTGTTTTTTATTTCGATCTTTTTTCATGTCTGATCCCACAAAACCTTCTTCAATATCTTTGTCTTGCTTTGAGAGAGATGATTCAAAACCTGCTTGGCTTGCGGATTCTTTTTTTACTTGATTTCGGTTTTCTGATTCAAGATATTTTTTTTCATTCGAAAATATTGATATATCTCTTTTTTTCTTTCCCGTGATGCTTTTATTTTCACTAGCATTTTCGTTTATATTCAAATTCAAAAGAATAAATTTGATTGGGATGGCCCATGGTTTAATCTTATACGTGTTATAAAGTATAAAAAATTCTGGGAAAAACCAACGTTCCAGATTTGATATGGGACAACTTCGTATTTCGTCATTCATTCCCATCCAATCAAAAAGTTTTTTTTTTTTATTGGATAGGTTGATTTCTTGATTTTGAGGAATCGTAAGATAAAAAAGACCCTTCGTATCGATTTTATCAAGTAGTTGATAATTATTCCCCCAAGTCTTACTATATTTATTACTAGTGGTGTCAGTATCAATATTGATCCAGTCCTCAATATCTACTTTCTTTCTAAGACAAAAATTGAGAATTATCCAATCAAAATATTTTCTGTCCGGATTTTTCTCCATATCTATAATATCATCTTCGACTAGATAATTATTGATAGGGATATCTCCTAGCACATTAAAAAATTTTCGTTTATGTGTGCTGTAATTATAAATAATCTCTTGGTTATTATTTGCTTGTAATGGTAATCCATAAATAGATGAGTTTTTCTGATCTTCATAATTAATTGATTTAGATGATATAAATTTATATGCTAAAAGATCGTATCTATAGTGTTTTTTTAAATTCTCTTTTTCCTTTTGTAATGAGGCGCCTTCCAAATTTTTTTGTTTTTCGTAGTGAATTAATCGGTTTTTTTCATATGAATCGCATTTCTTTAAATGGTTAGTTTTAGCTATAGAGTGTTTATTGACTCTATTTCGCCACTTTTGTGGTACTAAGCTAGACCATCTAATCGGAGATAAATGATATTGATCATGACCTTTTAACCAATTTTTCCATTGATTCATTCCAGAATTTCGAAGAGAATTATGTCTTAATTTGGAATGAAATATTTTCTGGATTCCAACAAAATAATCCTTTATTTCATTCTTAAGAAAAAAAGCTGTTCCGTTATATTGAAAAATGGATCTTAACTTGTATAAGTATGAGTTAAGGGCTAGGGGTTGTGATAATTTGTAAAATACATATGCTTGTGACACGTAGGATAAGTCAAAAAAGGTCTGTGCGTTTTTATTACTACTTTTATTACTGATAGTAGAAAGTGACTTTTTTATAGTCGAAATAAAGTGAATTATACTTTTGTTTTTTTTATAAATTCTTTCTTGATTTGTTTCATTATTAGAACTATCTTTGTCGTTGTAAATGTATTTATTAAGGATTTTTTTTGTTGATTCCCGAAAAAATTGTGCATTGATATTCGGGATATTAATGATACCTAAAAAGATATCTATGTATATCCTTTCAATCAAAAAAAAATTTATAAAATAATGTGATTTACGGATTAGTCGAGCATTTCTTCTTTTTAATATCTGCCCAATATTTTTTGGCGATTCTAATTTTTTATCATCATAACTCATTTTGTTTTTGTTAGAACTTATATTTGGGATTATAAATTCTTTTTTGTTCTCTTTTTTT